AAGTTATATACAAATCACTACCCCCTTTTTTGTATTTCCTTAATTTATTTCCTTAATTGAATTTCGGTTGATTAAGACGAAGTTCCTTAAAAACCTCTGCCTTCTTTAAAATATCCTGAACAGTTTCTGTAGGTTGAGCCCCTTTTTCAAGGAAATATAAAATAGCAGGAACATTTAAATAAGTTTGATTCTTTATCGGATCATAAAAACCCACTTTCTGAAGATCTTTTCCTTCTCTTCGGGATCGAACATCAATTGCAACGATTCGATAGACGGCTCATTGGGATAGATGTAGATGAACAACACCCCCCCTAGAAACGTATAGGAAGCTTTCTCCTCGTACGGCTCGAGAAAAATGATTGATTCGAAGTTTTGTCTCTGTATGGAATTCTATCTAAGAAATGACAACTGGATCCATAAAATGATCAAAGCAATTAAAGATCTAAGTCTTTTTTTCTTCGTTCTTCCTTAAAATGAAAAAGAAACCATTCATACTCTCATAACTCAAGTTGGATAACTTTCAAACAGTTCAAAGGAAAATCTTTCGGCACTTTCATTTATTGAGCGGTCTTTCCTCCTTTTTTGTTTGTCTCGTTTAAAATCGGATTCTTCAGCCTGATCCAGTTATTAAGACAATTAAAAAGGTGTTTCCTTGTTCTGGGATCCTTTATCTTTGTTTTATTTTAAATCATTGGGTTTAGACATTACTTCGGTGCTTTTTAATCCTTTCAAAATGGCAGCAACATACCCTTTTTGCGATTTTTATGAAAGAATCCTACAAGATGATGGATTCCCTCGTGAAACACTTTGGATAGAAAAAGTTTGATCAATTCCAATAAATTTTTTCATTTTAAACTTGCTCGAATTGGATTCTTTCGATTTCCATACCTAAGATATATTTACGAAGTTGTTTCAATTTTTTTATTGATTGGCATTAACCCTAGACCCTTGCCCCGAGAAATAAATTAATACTTTCTACTCGAGCTCCATCATGGACTATTTACATTCCAAGACAACAAAAAACGAGGGGTTCTAGTGAAACAGAACCAATGATGTCGAGCTAAGAGCACCTTCATTCCTACAAAAAATGGTGGATGTACAAATCCACAACGGATCGTGTCCTTCAAGTCGCACGTTGCTTTCTACCACATCGTTTCAAACGAAGTTTTACCATAACATTCCTCTAAGAACCGGTATGGAATTGATTCAATTATGGAATCATGAATAGTCATTGGTTGGGCTGATGTATAAACACCATAATCTAAAGTATTTTCTATATCTTCTATATCTATAGTATATAGATATAAATAATACTATAGATATAGGTGGATAAATATTTTTCTGAAGAAGTCTTAGTAAGACCCCATCGCTAATATAAAATTGTCTAACATTATAATATTAATTAATAAATATATATAATAAATTATTTATTTATATAAATAAAATAAGACGAATAAACGAATTCTTTTTGATTCTGCATCTTCACGTGACTTAATAGGAGAGAAAGATTCCGCTTCTAAGGAATGATTTAAACTATTTCTCTTTCGAAATTTCGAATCAATTTCGAAAGTTCCCCTCTCGACATCATTATTCCAAGAAAATTTGATAGTTAAAAATAACTTTTGATCATCTTAGGAAAAAAGATAAGTCTTTTTTTTTTCATCTGATTGATAAAATCCAAAGAATGGGGAGGGTTTCGTATCTATCAATTCGATCAAATAGACTGAGCAATTGTCACCGTTTATAGATATTGAAATGAACGCCTTCCCATCACTGGTTAACTCCTATCTACCCCATTCTATGGGACTGATGCAGCATAAATCAAAAGAAGGGGATGTCCTGGTCTTTTTTATTTTTACGAAATGCGAGCTGTCTGGGCACAAAGCCAAACAAGCCCAGATTAAGTCCAGTTTTTGCTCCTTTTTTTCTATTTTAGCCTACCTCATTGATTAAGAATTAAGAGACTTAGTGAATTGAATTAGTACCAAAAACCCCCTCTTGGCGAAAAGTCAAGAAATCTACAAAAAACCAAATTGAATCTAATTAGGCTAATTTAGGGGGTAGAGAATATGAGATAGGGAATATGGATTCTTTCGTATCTCGATTCAGTTTTTGAAAAAAATCAGAAACAACAATCACATTCCAGCTAACATTTCGATTTTAAACAGAACATTGTTAAAAACGCAATCTATATTGTCAGAGAATATATATGTTCTGGGACGGAAGGATTCGAACCTCCGAATAGCGGGACCAAAACCCGTTGCCTTACCACTTGGCCACGCCCCATTTAGATTTCTATGCGATACTAATAAAGTATATTGCTGGTTTTGTTTGTTTGTCAACTCTAGCCCAAATATCTATAGAATCGATTAGATTGGTATTCGGATTTTTCTATGTTTTTGGTATGTGTAGATATAGAATTCAACTTAATTTATTGATCATTACATATAATTCAATTAAGATATTGTATGAAAATATTATTTTTTCGATTCTCCTTTGA